GCTATCGTAGCTTACTTAAAGCGTAACGCTGAAAATGTTAAGATGGGCCCTAGAAAGCTCCGAAAGCACAAAGGCTTGGTCCTGACTTTTCTGTCAACTCTAACCTAACTTACACATGCAAGTCTCCGCACCCCTGTGAGAATGCCCCACAGTTCCCTAATTGGGAACAAGGAGCTGGTATCAGGCACAATCCAATATTAGCCCAAGACACCTTGCTTAGCCACACCCTCAAGGGAACTCAGCAGTGACAGACATTAAGCCATAAGTGAAAACTTGACTTAGTTAAGGTTCAAGAGGGCCGGTAAAACTCGTGCCAGCCACCGCGGTTATACGAGAGGCCCAAGCTGACGGACACCGGCGTAAAGAGTGGTTAGGAAAAACACAATAAATTAGGGCCGAACGCTTTCAAGGCTGTTATACGCACCCGAAAGTAAGAAGTACAACAACGAAAGTGGCCCTATAAACCCTGAACCCACGAAAGCTAAGGCACAAACTGGGATTAGATACCCCACTATGCCTAGCCCTAAACATTGATGGCTCAATACCTAAGCCATCCGCCAGGGAACTACGAGCATTAGCTTAAAACCCAAAGGACTTGGCGGTGCTTTAGATCCACCTAGAGGAGCCTGTTCTAGAACCGATAACCCCCGTTCAACCTCACCTTTCCTTGTTCAACCCGCCTATATACCACCGTCGTCAGCTTATCCTGTGAAGGCCCTTTAATAAGCAAAATTGGTAAAACCTAAAACGTCAGGTCGAGGTGTAGCGTACGGAAAGGGAAGCAATGGGCTACATTCCCTACCTTAGGTAACTACGGACGATAAATTGAAAAATCTATCTGAAGGAGGATTTAGTAGTAAGAGAGGAATAGAGAGCCTCTCTGAAACCGGCCCTGAAGCGCGCACACACCGCCCGTCACTCTCCCCAAGCTCCACTCGCTTTAATAACTAATAAATTAACTCTGCTAAGGGGAGGCAAGTCGTAACATGGTAAGTGTACTGGAAGGTGCACTTGGATAAATCAGAGTATAGCTAAGACAGAAAAGCATCTCCCTTACACCGAGAAGTCATCCGTGCAAATCGGATTACCCTGAAGCCCAACAGCTAGCCTACCCATTCAAAAACAACACCCAAACATAAATAACCCCAAATACATCAAAAAGCCAAAACAAACCATTTTTCCACTCTAGTATAGGAGATAGAAAAAGATCGCAGAGCAATAGAAAAAGTACCGCAAGGGAAAGCTGAAAGAGAAATGAAAAAACCCAGTCAAGCTAGAAAAAGCAGAGATTACCCCTCGTACCTTTTGCATCATGATTTAGCTAGTACTCTTAAGCAAAAAGAATTTTAGTTTAAACCCCCGAAACTAAGTGAGCTACTCCAGGACAGCCTATTAACAGGGCACACCCGTCTCTGTGGCAAAAGAGTGGGAGGATCCTCGAGTAGAGGTGATAAACCTACCGAACTTAGTTATAGCTGGTTGCCTGGGAAATGGATAGAAGTTCAGCCCTCTAGACCTCTTTTTTCAAATCATATTAAACTCCCCGATCCAAAGAGCCCTAAAGGAGTTAGTCACAGGGGGTACAGCCCCTGTGACACAAGACACAACTTTATCAGGAGGATTAAGATCAAGTTCAACCAAGGTGCTATGTTTAGGTGGGCCTAAAAGCAGCCACCCCAACCGAAAGCGTTAAAGCTCAAACATTCAGCCTCCTCTAATCCCGATAATAAACTCTAAGTCCCCTAAAAATACCAGGCCTTCCTATGCAAACATAGGAATGATTATGCTAATATGAGTAATAAGAAAGTAAATGACTTTCTCCAAGCACAAGTGTACATCGGAACGAACCCACACCGAACATTAACGGCCCCAACCAAAGAGGGAAATGACAATAATAGAGATCACAAGAAAAACGCTCAGACAAAAACCGTTAACCCCACACTGGAGTGCCCTTTAAGGAAAAACTAAAAGGAAAAGAAGGAACTCGGCAAACACAAGCCTCGCCTGTTTACCAAAAACATCGCCTCTTGCAACACAATGTATAAGAGGTCCCGCCTGCCCTGTGACTATACGTTTAACGGCCGCGGTATTTTGACCGTGCGAAGGTAGCGCAATCACTTGTCTCTTAAATGGGGACCTGTATGAATGGCATAACGAGGGTTTAACTGTCTCCTTTTCCAAGTTAATGAAATTGATCTCCCCGTGCAGAAGCGGGGATACAAACATAAGACGAGAAGACCCTATGGAGCTTTAGGCAGCAAACAGATCGTACTAAATATCCCCTAATAAAGGAACGAAGCATACGAAACCTGGCCCAATGCCTTTGGTTGGGGCGACCACGGGGAAACAAAAAACCCCCATGTGGAACGGGACTACCCATCCTCCAAACAAGAGCCCCCGCTCTAAAAAACAGAACATCTGACCTACAAGATCCGGCAGAGCCGATCAACGAACCGAGTTACCCTAGGGATAACAGCGCAATCCCCTTATAGAGCCCATATCGACAAGGGGGTTTACGACCTCGATGTTGGATCAGGATATCCTAATGGTGCAGCCGCTATTAAGGGTTCGTTTGTTCAACGATTAAAATCCTACGTGATCTGAGTTCAGACCGGAGTAATCCAGGTCGGTTTCTATCTATGCCGCAATCCTTTTTCAGTACGAAAGGACCAAAAAGAAGGGGCCCCTGTTAAAAACACGCCTCACCCCAACTCGCTGCCCCCAACTTAAGCGAATAATGGGACGCTCAAACCTCGTTAGAGAGTATAACATATTAAGGTGGCAGAGCCCGGACATTGCAAAAGACCTAAGCCCTTTCCACAGAGGTTCAAGTCCTCTCCTTAATTATGATCTCAGCCCTAATTACCCACGTGATCTCCCCCCTAGCTTTCATCGTCCCCATTCTTTTAGCAGTAGCCTTCCTCACTTTAGTTGAGCGCAAGGTACTAGGCTATATACAACTACGTAAAGGCCCCAACGTTGTAGGCCCATACGGACTACTTCAACCAATCGCGGACGGGGTTAAACTCTTTATTAAAGAGCCCGTGCGCCCCTCCACATCCTCCCCACTATTATTTTTACTGACCCCCATACTTGCCCTCACACTAGCCATGACCCTGTGAGCCCCCATACCCATGCCGTACCCCGTAGTGGACTTGAACCTAGGAATTTTATTTGTCCTTGCCCTGTCAAGCCTAGCAGTTTACTCCATCCTTGGCTCCGGGTGAGCATCTAATTCAAAATACGCCCTAATTGGGGCCCTACGGGCAGTAGCACAAACCATCTCCTACGAGGTAAGCCTCGGCCTGATTCTGTTATGTATGATTATTTTCACCGGAGGCTTTACCCTCCAAACATTTAGCACCGCCCAAGAAAGCATCTGATTAATTTTCCCCGCTTGACCTATGGCCGCCATATGATTTATCTCCACACTAGCCGAAACTAACCGAGCCCCCTTTGATCTGACTGAGGGAGAATCCGAACTAGTCTCGGGCTTCAACGTGGAGTATGCTGGAGGACCCTTCGCGCTATTCTTCCTAGCAGAGTACGCTAACATCATTTTAATAAATACGTTATCCGCCGTCCTATTCCTAGGAGCCTCGCACATCCCCTCTATACCAGAGCTTACCTCCATAAACCTCATGACAAAAGCAGCCCTACTCTCAATAGCCTTCCTCTGAGTCCGAGCCTCCTACCCACGATTTCGATACGACCAACTTATGCACCTAATCTGAAAAAACTTCCTCCCCCTGACACTCGCCCTAATCGTGTGACACTTGGCCCTGCCTGTAGCATTCGCAGGCCTCCCACCACAACTATAACTCGAGAGGAGTTGTGCCTGAAATTAAGGGCCACTTTGATAGAGTGAAACACGAGGGTTAAAATCCCTCCAACTCCTTAGAAAGAAGGGGTTCGAACCCTACCCGGAGAGATCAAAACTCTCAGTGCTTCCACTACACCACTTCCTAGTAAAGTCAGCTAAATAAGCTTTTGGGCCCATACCCCAAACATGTTGGTTAAAATCCTTCCCTTACTAATGAGCCCTTACGTTTTAGCCACCCTAATATTTAGCCTAGGCTTAGGGACGACCATCACATTTATAAGCTCCCACTGGCTCCTTGCCTGAATGGGCCTGGAAATCAACACCCTCGCCATTATTCCCCTAATAACTCACCAGTACCACCCGCGGGCGATTGAAGCCGCCACAAAATATTTCCTAGCCCAAGCGACAGCTGCCGCAACCCTAATATTTGCCAGCACAACAAACGCATGACTAACCGGGCAATGAGACATTCAACAAATGTCTCACCCCCTGCCGGTTACAATAATCACCATCGCCCTGGCCCTGAAACTCGGACTAGCCCCTCTACACTCCTGGCTACCAGAAGTGCTCCAAGGCCTAAGCCTCACCACCGGACTTATCCTCTCAACCTGGCAAAAACTTGCCCCATTCGCCCTACTACTGCAGATACAACCAACGAACTCAAACCTTCTAATCTTTCTCGGACTAATGTCAACTCTAGTTGGGGGCTGGGGCGGGCTGAACCAGACACAGCTACGAAAAATCCTAGCCTACTCCTCAATTGCTCACCTAGGGTGAATAGTACTAGTTATCCAATTCTCACCCTCCCTGACACTTACCACCCTGATTATTTACCTAATTATAACCACCGCAACATTCCTAATCTTCAAACTAAACGCCTCTACTAACATTAACTCCCTGGCCCTCTCTTGAGCCAAAGCCCCAGCACTAACCTCCCTAACACCCCTGATCCTCCTCTCCCTAGGCGGCCTTCCCCCTCTCACAGGGTTCATGCCAAAATGACTTATTCTACAAGAACTAACTAAACAAGACCTCGCCCTACCCGCTACACTAGCCGCATTAACTGCGCTACTAAGCCTTTACTTCTACCTCCGAATCACCTATGCCTCCACCCTTACAATCTCCCCCAATACCCCCACCGGAACCGCCCCATGACGGCTACCATCAACACAGCTTACCCTCCTCCTAACCACCGCCACAACAGCCACAATTTGCCTCCTCCCACTTACTCCTGCCATGATAGCACTGTTAGCTATTTAAGAGACTTAGGATAACATATTAGACCAAGGGCCTTCAAAGCCCTCAGTGGAAGTGAGAATCTTCCAGCCTCTGTAAGACTTGCGGGACATTACCCCACATCTCCTGCATGCAAAACAGACACTTTAATTAAGCTAAAGCCTTTCTAGACAGGCAGGCCTCGATCCTACAAACTTTTAGTTAACAGCTAAACGCTCAAACCAGCGAGCATCCGTCTACCTTTCCCCCGCCTAGCAGAACAAAATAGGCGGGGGAAAGCCCCGGCAGACGTTAATCTGCTTCTTCAGATTTGCAATCTGAAATGTCTAAACACCTCAAGGCTGATAAGAAGAGGATTTGAACCTCTGTACATGGGGCTACAATCCACCGCTTAACCCTCAGCCATCTTACCCGTGGCAATCACACGTTGACTCTTCTCAACTAATCATAAAGACATCGGCACCTTATACCTGATTTTCGGTGCTTGAGCCGGAATAGTGGGCACAGCCTTAAGCTTACTAATCCGAGCAGAACTAAACCAACCCGGCGCTCTCTTAGGAGACGATCAGATTTATAACGTTATCGTTACAGCACATGCTTTCGTAATAATTTTCTTTATAGTAATGCCAATTATGATTGGAGGATTTGGAAACTGACTCATCCCCTTAATGATTGGGGCCCCCGACATGGCATTCCCCCGTATGAACAACATAAGCTTTTGGCTTCTGCCCCCTTCACTTCTCCTCCTCCTTGCTTCATCAAGCGTAGAAGCGGGGGCCGGGACCGGATGAACAGTGTACCCCCCACTCGCAGGAAATCTAGCCCACGCAGGTGCTTCTGTAGACCTTACCATCTTTTCACTCCATCTGGCAGGAATTTCCTCCATTCTTGGGGCAATCAACTTCATTACAACCATTATTAACATGAAACCCCCCGCTATTTCTCAGTATCAGACGCCTCTATTTGTTTGAGCTGTTCTAATCACAGCGGTGCTTCTCCTCTTATCCCTCCCTGTCTTAGCTGCCGGAATTACTATACTACTTACCGACCGAAATTTAAACACCACTTTCTTTGACCCTGCTGGAGGTGGTGACCCCATTCTTTACCAACATTTATTCTGATTCTTCGGCCACCCAGAAGTGTATATTCTTATTCTCCCCGGCTTTGGAATAATCTCACATATTGTCGCCTACTACTCAGGCAAAAAAGAACCTTTCGGTTACATAGGAATGGTTTGAGCCATAATGGCCATTGGACTCCTAGGCTTCATCGTCTGAGCCCACCATATGTTCACAGTGGGAATGGATGTTGACACCCGAGCTTATTTCACCTCGGCTACCATGATTATCGCAATTCCAACTGGTGTAAAAGTCTTTAGCTGACTGGCAACACTGCATGGAGGCGCAATCAAATGAGAAACCCCCCTCCTATGAGCCCTGGGATTTATTTTCCTGTTCACAGTAGGAGGACTAACAGGAATTGTCTTAGCAAACTCATCACTTGATATCGTACTCCACGACACATACTATGTAGTAGCACATTTCCACTATGTTCTTTCGATAGGAGCCGTGTTTGCTATTGTCGCCGCCTTTGTACACTGATTCCCACTATTTTCCGGCTACACCCTCCACAACACATGAACAAAAGTCCACTTTGGAGTGATATTTGTAGGGGTAAACCTGACATTCTTCCCCCAGCATTTCCTAGGCCTAGCCGGAATGCCCCGACGCTACTCAGACTACCCTGACGCCTATACCCTTTGAAACACAGTTTCCTCAATCGGGTCTCTTGTGTCCTTAGTAGCAGTTATCCTATTCCTGTTCATCATCTGAGAAGCGTTCGCAGCTAAACGAGAGGTCCTTTCCGTAGAACTTACCTCAACAAATGTTGAATGACTTCACGGCTGCCCTCCCCCATACCACACATTTGAAGAGCCTGCCTTCGTTCAAGTTCAGGCAAACTAACCGAGAAAGGAGGGAATCGAACCCCCATAAATTGGTTTCAAGCCAAACACATGACCACTCTGCCACTTTCTTAATAAGATACTAGTAAAACAGAAATTACACTGCCTTGTCAAGGCAAAATTGTGGGTTAAACCCCCACGTATCTTGACGTAATGGCCCATCCCTCACAACTAGGATTTCAAGATGCAGCCTCACCCGTTATAGAGGAACTCCTACACTTTCATGACCACGCCTTAATAATCGTATTTCTAATTAGCACGCTCGTTCTATATATTATTGTCGCCATGGTATCGACCAAACTCACAAACAAATACATCCTAGACTCGCAAGAGATCGAAATTATTTGAACAATTCTCCCTGCAGTAATTCTAATTTTAATTGCCCTCCCTTCCCTTCGAATCCTCTATCTTATAGACGAAATCAATGACCCCCATCTGACTATCAAAGCAATAGGACACCAATGATACTGAAGTTATGAATACACAGACTACGAAGACCTCGGGTTTGACTCATACATGGTCCCAACACAAGACCTGGCCCCCGGCCAATTCCGACTACTAGAAGCAGACCACCGAATAGTTGTCCCCGTTGAATCCCCAGTTCGAGTGCTAGTCTCGGCCGAAGATGTCCTTCACTCATGAGCCGTCCCAGCCCTCGGCGTGAAAATAGACGCAGTCCCAGGACGTCTGAACCAAACAGCCTTCATCACCTCTCGCCCGGGAGTATTCTACGGACAATGCTCAGAAATCTGCGGCGCAAACCACAGCTTCATGCCCATCGTAGTTGAAGCCGTCCCTTTAGAACACTTCGAAAACTGATCCTCTATAATACTTGAAGACGCCTCGCTAAGAAGCTAAACTGGGACCTAGCGTTAGCCTTTTAAGCTAAAGATTGGTGGCCCCCAACCACCCTTAGCGGCATGCCTCAGCTCAACCCCGCACCATGGTTTGCTATTCTAGTCTTCTCGTGACTAGTATTTCTAGTTGTTCTTCCACCTAAAGTGATAGCCCATATCTTTCCGAATGAATCCTCCCCCCAAAACACAGAAAAGCCTAAAACAGAATCCTGAAACTGACCATGACACTAAGCTTCTTTGATCAATTTATAAGCCCTCTCTTCCTAGGCATCCCCCTAATAGCCCTAGCCCTCCTCCTCCCCTGAATTCTTTTCCCAACTCCCACCGCCCGATGACGAACTAACCGTCTCCTAACACTCCAAAACTGATTTATTAACCGATTCACCCAGCAACTTCTCCTCCCAATAAGCCTAGGAGGACACAAATGAGCCCTAATACTTACTTCCCTAATACTATTCCTTATTACCCTTAATATGTTAGGGCTACTCCCCTACACCTTCACCCCCACAACCCAACTGTCCCTCAACATGGGCCTCGCCGTACCACTTTGACTTGCCACAGTTATCATTGGAATGCGAAACCAACCAACGATTGCTCTCGGCCATTTACTCCCTGAAGGGACCCCAACCCCTTTAATTCCTGTCTTAATTATTATCGAGACTATTAGCCTGTTTATCCGCCCCTTTGCCCTTGGCGTTCGACTCACCGCCAATCTTACAGCAGGCCACCTCCTAATTCAACTAATCGCCACCGCAGCCTACGTACTACTACCCCTCATGCCAACAGTTGCAATCCTTACTGCCACCCTCCTCTTTCTTCTTACCCTGCTAGAAGTCGCCGTCGCCATAATTCAAGCCTACGTGTTCGTACTTCTCCTAAGCCTCTACCTACAAGAGAACGTCTAATGGCCCATCAAGCACACGCATACCACATGGTTGACCCCAGCCCCTGGCCATTAACAGGCGCCGCTGCCGCCTTGCTAATGACATCCGGCCTAGCAATTTGATTCCACTACAACTCAACAACCCTAATAACACTTGGCACCATCCTCCTGCTATTAACAATATATCAGTGATGACGAGATATTGTTCGAGAAGGCACCTTTCAAGGGCATCACACCCCTCCCGTCCAAAAAGGCCTACGATACGGAATAATCCTATTCATTACATCAGAAGTATTTTTCTTTCTCGGCTTTTTCTGAGCCTTCTACCACTCAAGCCTTGCCCCCACCCCCGAATTAGGAGGGTGCTGACCTCCAACGGGAATTACCCCACTTGACCCCTTCGAAGTTCCACTCCTCAACACCGCAGTCTTACTAGCCTCTGGCGTTACCGTGACATGAGCTCACCACAGCATTATAGAAGGGGAGCGCAAACAAGCCATCCAATCGCTACTCCTTACCATTCTCTTAGGCTTCTACTTCACATTCCTCCAAGGAATAGAATACTACGAGGCCCCTTTCACTATCGCAGACGGCGTCTACGGGTCAACCTTTTTCGTCGCAACAGGATTTCATGGCCTACATGTAATTATTGGATCATCGTTCCTAGCTGTATGCCTACTCCGCCAAGTTCTATTCCACTTTACATCCGAGCACCATTTCGGATTTGAGGCTGCCGCATGATACTGACACTTCGTAGACGTAGTCTGATTATTCCTGTACATCTCCATCTACTGATGAGGCTCATAATCTTTCTAGTATCAGCTTTAGTATGCGTGACTTCCAATCACTCGGTCTTGGTTAAAACCCAAGGAAAGATAATGAATCTAATTACAACAATTATTCTTCTAACCATCCTACTCTCCACCATCCTGGCAATTGTCTCATTCTGACTGCCCCAAATAGCCCCCGACCATGAAAAGCTCTCCCCTTACGAATGTGGGTTTGACCCCCTAGGCTCAGCCCGCCTTCCTTTCTCCCTCCGATTCTTCCTAGTCGCTATTCTCTTCCTGCTTTTCGATCTAGAAATTGCCCTATTATTGCCCCTACCCTGAGGAAACCAATTAGACTCCCCCCTACTAACCTTCCTATGAGCCTCCGCCATCCTATTCCTACTTACCCTCGGCCTCATTTATGAATGACTCCAAGGAGGACTTGAATGAGCTGAATAGGTAATTAGTTTAAAAAAAACATTTGATTTCGGCTCAAAAGCTTATGGTTAAAGTCCATAATCACCTTATGACCCCTGTCCACTTCTCCTTTTCCTCAGCCTTTATCCTCGGACTAGCCGGCCTAACATTCCACCGCACTCACCTACTATCTGCCCTCCTCTGCCTCGAAGGAATAATACTATCCCTGTTTATTGCCCTCTCCCTGTGATCTATACAATTCAGCTCTACAAGCTTTTCAGCCCTCCCCGTTTTCCTCCTAGCATTCTCAGCCTGCGAAGCCAGCACAGGCCTCGCCTTACTCGTTGCCACTGCCCGGACACATGGCACGGACCGATTACAAGCTCTTAACCTCCTACAATGCTAAAAATTCTTATCCCAACTCTACTTCTGGTTCCCACGGCATGACTAGTCCCCCATAAATGATTATGGCCATCTAGCCTATTTCACAGCCTGCTAATCGCCACAGTAAGCCTAACCTGATTAAAAAACATAGCCGAAACAGGCTGAACCACCCTTAACCTCTACCTCGCCACCGATGGGCTATCCACCCCTCTACTAGTTCTAACCTGCTGGCTCCTCCCTCTAATAATCCTTGCCAGTCAGAACCACCTGGCCCAAGAACCCCATAGCCGGCAACGGATGTACATCTCCTTACTCACATCCCTCCAATTTTTCCTCATCCTAGCCTTCGGAGCAACCGAAGTTCTTATATTTTACGTCATATTTGAAGCAACCCTCATCCCCACTCTTATTCTTATTACCCGATGGGGTAACCAAACAGAGCGTCTCAACGCCGGCACCTACTTCTTATTCTATACCCTAGCAGGCTCATTACCCCTCCTTGTTGCCCTCCTACTGCTACAAAACACAACCGGGACCCTTTCCCTCCTGGCCCTACAACACGCAGCGCCTGCCCACGCCGACACCTGGGCTAGCAAATTCTGATGGGCCGGATGCATGCTTGCCTTCCTGGTAAAAATACCCCTATACGGGGTCCACCTCTGACTCCCAAAGGCCCACGTAGAAGCCCCCGTCGCAGGGTCCATAGTGCTAGCCGCCGTGCTCTTAAAACTAGGAGGCTATGGGATAATGCGAATACTGACCGTTCTTGACCCCCTAACCAAAGAACTCAGCTACCCTTTCATTATCCTTGCCCTATGAGGGGTAATTATAACGGGGTCTATCTGCTTGCGCCAAACAGACCTCAAGTCACTAATTGCCTACTCCTCCGTTAGCCACATAGGCCTGGTAGTAGGAGGCATTCTCATCCAGTCCCCATGAGGCTTTACGGGAGCCCTAATCTTGATGATCGCCCACGGACTGACCTCCTCCGCACTATTCTGCCTAGCTAACACAAACTACGAACGCACGCATAGCCGCACCCTGCTGCTGGCCCGAGGCTTCCAAATGGCCCTTCCCCTAATGGCAATGTGATGATTCCTTGCAAGCCTGGCCAATCTTGCCCTCCCTCCCCTTCCAAACCTAATAGGAGAGTTAATGGTCATTACCTCACTATTCAGCTGATCCTGATGGACCCTCGCCCTCACAGGTGCCGGGACTCTTATTACGGCAGGCTACTCCCTGTACATATTCCTAATGACTCAACGAGGACAACTGCCCGCGCACATCCTCTCCATCGAACCAACCCACTCCCGAGAACACCTCCTTATCGCCCTACACCTCATCCCCCTTCTCCTCCTTATTCTTAAACCAGAGCTAGTATGAGGTTGAACCGCCTGTAGATATAGTTTAACAAAAACATTAGATTGTGATTCTGAAAACAGGGGTTAAAACCCTCTTATCCACCGAGAGATGCTCGCTAGCAACAAAGACTGCTAATCTTTGCCCCCTTGGTTGAACCCCAAGGCTCACTCGTAAAATGGCTTCTAAAGGATAACAGCTCATCCGTTGGTCTTAGGAACCAAAAACTCTTGGTGCAAATCCAAGTAGCAGCTATGCACCCCTCCGCACTAATAATAACATCAAGCCTAATCATCATCTTTGCCCTCCTCGCGTACCCCCTGTTAACCACCATGACCCCCAACCCTCACCGACCAGAATGGTCCCTGACCCAGGTCAAAACCGCCGTTAAACTAGCATTCTTTGTGAGCCTCCTCCCCCTATCCCTGTTCCTCAACGAAGGCGCAGAAGTGGTGACTACCACCTGAAGCTGAATAAACACACTCATATTCGATATCAACATTAGCTTCTACTTTGACCATTACTCTATTATCTTCACCCCCGTGGCACTATACGTTACCTGGTCAATTCTTGAATTTGCATCCTGATACATACATTCCGACCCCAACATAAACCGTTTCTTTAAGTACCTCCTAGTTTTCCTAATCGCCATAATCATCTTGGTCACCGCGAACAATATATTTCAACTATTCATTGGCTGAGAAGGCGTTGGAATCATGTCCTTCCTCCTAATCGGCTGATGGTACTCCCGCGCAGACGCAAACACTGCCGCTCTTCAGGCAGTCCTCTACAACCGAGTCGGAGACATCGGCTTAATCTTTTCCATAGCCTGAATAGCAACCAACCTCAACTCATGAGAAATTCAACAAATCTTCTCAAACGCCACCACAATAGACCTAACTTACCCCCTCCTGGGTCTTATCCTGGCAGCCACAGGAAAATCAGCACAATTCGGACTTCACCCATGACTGCCCTCCGCCATGGAGGGTCCCACGCCGGTCTCTGCCCTCCTCCACTCTAGCACTATGGTTGTTGCCGGAATTTTCCTCCTTATCCGTCTAAGCCCTCTGATGGAAAACAACCAAACAGCCCTCACAACCTGCCTGTGCCTAGGGGCACTAACAACCCTATTTACCGCTACATGCGCCCTCACCCAAAATGATATCAAAAAAATCGTTGCATTCTCTACATCCAGTCAGCTGGGGCTAATAATAGTAACCATTGGACTCAATCAACCCCAACTTGCCTTCCTCCATATTTGCACTCACGCCTTCTTCAAAGCAATGCTCTTTCTCTGCTCCGGCTCAATCATCCACAGCCTTAATGACGAGCAAGACATTCGAAAGATAGGAGGGATGCAGCACCTCACCCCTTTCACTTCTTCCTGCCTCACATTGGGCAGCCTTGCCCTCACCGGCACCCCCTTCCTAGCCGGGTTCTTCTCCAAAGATGCAATCCTGGAAGCACTAAACACCTCCTACCTGAACGCCTGAGCCCTCACCTTAACCCTCCTAGCCACCTCCTTCACCGCGATCTACAGCCTTCGCGTGGTATTCTTTGTATCAATGGGCCACCCTCGATTTAACCCCCTATCCCCAATCAATGAAAACAACCCCGCCGTCATCAACCCTATCAAGCGCCTAGCCTGAGGAAGCATTATTGCAGGCCTACTCATCACCTCTAACATCCTCCCCCTCAAAACCCAGGTAATGACCATGCCAACCCTCCTCAAAATGGCAGCCCTAACAGTGACTATTATTGGCTTGCTCCTAGCCATAGAACTTGCATCCCTTACAAGCAAACAATTTAAACCGCACCCAATTCTCGCCACCCACCATTTCTCAAATGTCCTGGGATACTTCCCCTCCATTATCCACCGAATAGCCCCCAAACTAAACCTCACACTGGGCCAAACCCTAGCAAGTCAAACAATCGACCAAACCTGATTAGAAAAAGTGGCTCCCAAAGCCTTAATCTCCATCAACACCCCCCTCATCACAACAACAAGCAACACCCAGCGAGGGATAGTTAAAACCTATCTAACCCTTTTCCTCTTCACACTAGCAATAGCAACTATACTCTTATCCCTCTAAACAGACCGAAGCACCCCTCGATTAAACCCACGAGTTAACTCGAGCACAATAAATAGCGTCAAAACAAGCACTCAAGCACTTACCGCCAACAGCCCTCCACCTAACGAGTACATCAGTGCCACGCCGCTAGTATCCCCCCGAACGGTCAACAACTCCCCCAACTCATCCACAGACAACCAAGAAAACTCATATCAACCCCCTCAAAACACCCAAGAAGCAATAATAACCATCACCCCATAGCTGGCCATCAACTCGACAACCGGACCGCTCCCTAAACTCTCAGGATAAGGCTCCGCTGCCAATGCAGCAGAATAAGCAAATACAACCAACATCCCCCCTAAATAAATTAAAAACAGCACCAGAGATAAAAAGGACCCCCCATGTCCTACAATCACCCCACACCCTACTCCCGCAACGACCACAAGGCCAAGTGCCGCGAAGTAAGGAGAAGGGTTCGAAGCCACCGCCAACAACCCTACCACTAAACCAATTAAAAACAAAGACATAATATAGGTCATAATTTCCACCAGGATTCTAACCAGGACTAATGACTTGAAAAACCACCGTTGTTATTCAACTACAGAAACACCTAATGGCCAGCCTTCGCAAAACCCACCCCCTCCTAAAAATCGCTAACGATGCATTAGTTGACCTACCTACCCCCTCCAATATTTCCGCCTGATGGAACTTCGGCTCCCTACTAGGAATATGCTTAATTATCCAAATCCTCACAGGACTCTTCTTAGCCATGCACTACACCTCGGACATCGCCACAGCCTTCTCATCCGTTGCACACATTTGCCGAGACGTAAATTACGGATGACTGATCCGAAGCCTTCATGCTAACGGTGCATCATTCTTCTTTATTTGCATCTACCTTCACATCGGCCGAGGACTATACTACGGATCCTACCTAAACAAAGAAACCTGAAACATCGGAGTCGTCCTCCTACTCCTAGTTATGATAACAGCCTTCGTAGGCTACGTCCTCCCTTGAGGGCAGATATCATTTTGAGGGGCAACCGTAATTACCAACCTATTATCCGCCGTTCCTTATATCGGCAACAACCTCGTACAATGAATTTGAGGGGGCTTCTCAGTTGACAATGCCACCCTTACACGCTTTTTCGCCTTCCACTTTTTGTTCCCCTTCGTCATTGCAGCCGCCACCCTACTCCACCTGCTTTTCTTACATGAAACAGGCTCCAATAACCCCCTCGGGATAAACTCCGACGTTGACAAAATTCCATTCCACCCATACTTCTCCTACAAAGACCTCCTGGGATTTGCGATCGCCCTCCTCGCTCTCTCATCCCTCGCCCTATTCTCCCCCAACCTCCTAGGGGACCCCGACAACTTCACTCCAGCTAACCCGCTAGTTACTCCGCCACACATCAAGCCCGAATGATACTTCCTCTTCGCCTACGCCATCCTTCGTTCCATCCCAAACAAGCTTGGAGGAGTCCTAGCCCTGCTAGGATCAATCCTGATCTTAATACTAGTCCCCATCCTCCACACATCAAAACAGCGAGGCCTAACCTTCCGCCCCCTAACCCAATTCCTGTTTTGAACCCTAATCGCGGACATTGCCATCCTAACCTGAATCGGAGGGATACCAGTTGAGCATCCATACATCGTTATTGGCCAAGCTGCTTCCGTTATTTACTTCTCCCTATTCCTTCTCGTCATACCCGTAGTGAGCGCCCTAGAAAACAAATTCATGGGATGAATCTGCACTAGTAGCTCAGCTCAGAGCGCCGGTCTTGTAAACCGGAGGCCGGGGGTTAAAATCCCCCTTACTGCTCAAAGAAAAGGGATTCAAACCCTCACCGCTAACTCCCAAAGCTAGTGTTCTTAGCTAAACTATTCTTTGAACGTACATATATGTATTATCCCCATATATATAATTGAAACATCATTTATATGGTTTAAAACACAAATCATGTTCTACTTCACATAACTGGGTTAAAAACATTTGATAATTGTCCAACGACAATTAAGAAGTACAAGAATCAGGCACGAAAGTGTCATAAGAACAATGTTCAATTTAGTAAAGGCAGTAATCAGCACATCAAAAGCATCAACAGCTTAAAATTGTACTTGGCAATGATACACGATTATTAGACATCGATATGCAGTTAAAAAGTCAAGCCCAATAAGAACCTACCAACTGGTTTATACCTCAATGAACACGGTTATTGATAATCGAAGACAGAGAAAGAAGAGTCGCATGTTTCTAACTCCGGAACATCTGGTTCCTACTTCAGGGACATAGACAGTTGATACCCCCAATTAATGTTAACACTTGCATAAGTTAATGATTGCAACCATTAATGGGACACCCACCATGCCGAGCATTCTCTCCAAAGGGCAGCTGGTTAATCTTTTTGTCCTCCTTTCACCTGGCATTTCAGAGTGCATAAAACAGTGCAGGAAATAGAAGGGTGAACATAGGTTTAAAATGTAACGGACAATGATTATGTTAACCCTGAAAACATTAAGGAAGATATCAGACATAACAGACCTTGAGTACATAAGACAGCCTAATCTTAATAGAACTTACAATTACTGTTCGTGCCCCCGGGGTTTGTACGCGTCTTAAGCCCCCCCTACCCCCCCAACACTCCTAGCATCCCTAATACTCCTGCAAGCCCCCCCGGAAGCAGGAAAGATACTAAGAACTGTCTTCAAAACCTAAAATCTTCATTTTAAAACTATTATAATAATACCAAT